TTACAATGGATTTACATCTTTCATTAATGGAAATTTTTTTATGTAGTGAGTAATAGGCTCTGGTTGTTCGCTGTTCAAGAATTCTTGTTTAGGCCGTTCATACCACCCATACATAGTGTTTTGATCTAAGATTTCAATTCTTACATGTTTCAGCAGTAGCATATTGTTCCATGGAGCTAAGTCCGAAATATGGAAAAACAAGTATTTCCACGGCTCTACCGCGCCCAGTCAATTCTGTTCCACTTAATCCCTCTTTCATGGCCACATATCTTTACAGCTAAGGGATGGGAAATCTTTCTCCTGTTACATGAATCCAATTTTCAGTTCATCCGGGAAAATCCATCTTTTTCTAAACAATGTCTTTGTCATTTGATCCAATAGCCTTCCGTTAGATAGGAACAGATTTGATAAGTACTGATAACTCGCGGATTGAATATTAGAACGGAAAGATCTATTATATAATGAACTAATGGTTCTAAGCCGTCTCCGTCTCTGGCGATTAATAAAAAATTCGAAGTACTTTTCTTTCGGTTTCTTGCTAAACCCGCGTTTATATAGAGTCTCCCTTTGGGAAGTCAGAAGAAGCCCCTTTGACATCTCTTCATCTGCAAAGAATTCTCGATGTGAAAACAGAAAGACAGAGAGCTCATCGTTGAATATGTAAAAGAGTGGATCTCCAGGGTCCCAAATGAATTGTCCTTTTCGAAAAAAGACTTGTTCTTTGGAAGATCTATCTCGTCCCGGGTACTCCATGGTTTCACTCTGCAAGAACTCCCAATCATTCTCTTGAAGCTCATCCTCTTCATCATATCCATCATCCCCTTCACCATAAAATGCATAATCAAAATATTCATCATTAACTTCATCAGAAATGATCGGCTTGCCCCGAAATGACCTGGCCCAATAGGGAAATTCCAATTCATTGGGCCTTTCGATCCAATCAAATAGAAAGCCCCAAGGTTGCCATATTCTAGGAGCCCAAACTATGTGATCGACTACATCCTCCGCTAACTGTTGCGGGTCGGTGCCTTCTGCCCATTCTTTAAACTCCGATTCATAGAGAAATCTACGATCAAAGATAGAACGAGATCCATTTTCCATCATCTCTAAGGGATTCCTTGGTTCGGGCCGAAGAAGCGAGGATCCCACCAGAGCGCCTTCTACTACTTCTAATAGGCCATCAACTAGATCAGAATCCGTCTCAACGAGTCTATAAGAAGTTATCCAATTTTTTTCATCGGGTCCGGGTAGAGACCAAAGATCTTGAGCGACCGATCCGGCAGAACAACTCAAAAGATAAAGAAGTATCGTTAATTTCTGCATGCTCGTTCCAAGTTCGAAGAACCATTTGTACAAATAAGGATCCCCTTCGTAACATGATTGCTTCTTCATATAGATAGATATAGGATCTATAAGGCAGCAATTATTTATAAGTACATTTTGTGCAACAGCCCTTCCTATCTGATAGAACAGGATCCCATGATCCGGAACCGGTCTTACATGGGCTCGCAACTCCCAAGTTTGTCTATGAAGAGCGAATCTAATTGTATTAGTGTCTATAATTGATTTCTTCTGTGTAATACTAATCGATAGGGCCTCATTGGTAATTGCTACAAGATCTCGTGCATTGTAACCCATGGCTATGGACCCGAATCCATTAGTATGGAACATTTTCTTTTCCAAGTGAAATCCCCTAGTATATGAAAGGGTGAAAACGCGATTTCGTTGTTGTGGAATAAGAAGCCTTCGTATCTTAATGCATGTATTTAATTTATTCGGAGCTATTAGAGCGGGATCCACTTTTTGGGGAATATGAGTCGAAGCAATAACAAGAATATCTCTAGTGGACCGTCTTTCACAATCCCCGGAGAGATAGTTCAATAATAAACCGAGGGACTCCGACTCATCCACATACAGATCATGAATGTTTGGAATCCATACTATGCAAGGAGACATTGTTCTTGCCAATTCGAATTGCAAGTTGATAGAAGCTAAATCTATTTCCAACTCGATGATATACCTAAGTATCTCATCATCCACCGTATACTCCTCCCTCAGCTCCGGGTCCGAGTCCAAGTTCGAATAAATATAGTCACGATCATCAATATCATCCACATCTTTAAGCGCATCCATATATTCCTTAGCAGGATCGCTATCATCATCAATACCATCAATATCCACATCATCAAGCGCTTCCATATAGTCCTCAGGATCGAGATCATCAATAACTATTTTCAAATCCAGCTTGTTCAGAAATACCGTAATGAAAGGAAGATAGGAGTTTGTCGCTAGGGATTTGACCAAATAGGATCGTCCAGTTCCTATAGGACCTATCACTAAAATCCCCCTAGAGGGGGATAGGGCTAGGCGAAACGAAAAGGGTTTTGGTTTTCCATGAGATGGGAAATGAAAACTATTAGCCCCACACGAGGTTTGTGAATAAGTGATTGTCTGATAATGAGCAAGGAATATCCGTCTTTCTGCTAAACAGGATGTATTG